ATTAATAGACCATAAAAGGGGAAAAGAATAACTGAAAGAAAGGAAATCAATTAGTTATTCATCAAAGTTTCATTTATTCAATGACCAGAATTAGACGAGGATATATAGCTCGGAGACGTAGAACAAAAATTCGTTTATTTGCATCAAGCTTTCGGGGGGCTCATTCGAGACTTACTCGAACTATTACTCAACAGAAAATAAGAGCTTTGGTTTCGGCTCATCGGGATAGAGATAGGCAAAAGAGAGATTTTCGTCGTTTGTGGATCACTCGGATAAATGCAGTAATTCGAGAGAATAGGGTATCCTATAGTTATAGTCGATTAATACACGATCTGTACAAGAGGCAATTGCTTCTTAATCGTAAAATACTTGCACAAATAGCTATATCAAATAAGAATTGTCTTTATATGATTTCCAATGAGATCATAAAATAAGGGGATTGGAAGAAATCCACCGGAATAATTTAAATGGAGTTCCCCGGAGAATGAACTCCGGGAAGGTAGAGTAGAAATTAGTATTAGTATAATAAAATATGATAAAGTGATAAAGTCGTCAAAATGAGCGAATGCGTTCAATAAAAAAAAAAAGATTTCTTCTTCTTCCCCGATTCTTTTTTTTTTTTTTGTCTTACGACACGACAATCAAATCTGGATTCTCCGATTTTTCGAACAAAACATCAATCGGCGTTTGAGTTCGGATTGGAATTTTGATTCAATTGAAGAGTAAGCCTATTTATTTCTGGTTCTAAGACCAGTAGTTCTAGCGGTCGACTCAGTTCTTTCAAATTGTTTCTCGTTATTAAGAAAAGGTAACAAAGATAAAATACGGGCTTGTTTTATAGCAATAGTAATTAATCGTTGTTGTTTTAAGGTCAATCTATTCACTCGTCTCGATAATATTTTCCCTTGTTCACTAATAAATCGACTAATTAAACTCATGTTTCTATAATCAATTCGATCCCCCGATTGGATCGGGGGCAAACGCCTACGAAAAGATCGCTTGGATTTAAGAAAAGGTCGCTTGGATTTATCCATGGTTTGTTTATTCCTTATCCCGAAAATCCTATTTCGGTCAAATCACAATCACAAATGAATTAAGAAATAGGATTTGGTTTGTTTATATATAGATTTGTTTCTATTTAAACATATGTTATATATATAATATGTCATTTTTCCTGTTCCTTGGAAGGGTGACACACAGGCACTCGGTTCGATCTATTTCTTTATCTCCCCATGAATCGTATGTTTGTAACAATAAGGACAGAATTTTCTCAATTCCAATCGACTAGGTGTATTGTGTCGATTCTTTTGAGTAATATATCTGGAAACGCCCGTTGATTCTTTATTAACACCGTTTCGGACACAATTGGTACATTCCAAAATAACCGTTACTCGGACATCTTTACTTTTGGCCATGAACCTCCTTTGGGTTTTTGATTCACTCAACTCTTCTATTTTTTCGATCCGAAGCGAAGAAGAAAGGAACGAAAAAAAAAAGAAGTTGCTAACTCGAAATCCAATTCAAATTAATTATGAAAGATTTCGTTGCAACGAATAGTAAATAAAAATAATAAGTAATACAATGATTTCTAACTCTATTTAGAATTGCAGTACAGTATTTTATTTAAGTATCTTGTATGATACTGTTACCCTAGACCCACATTTCCATTTTCGTTCTCACTCTATTATTAATTATTAAGTTAATTCGAGCCTGAACCCGAGTTTCGCTGAGGTTGAATCCACTTTTATTCTTTCTCTTTCCTACCTTTCTAAAAAAAGAAAAAAGAGAGGGAGAGTAATTAGTCACAGATATTTGATTGTATCTCTAATCTTCTTCAACCCTTCCCATGTCAATAACTAGAATGAAAAAAAAGGGAATGTCAACGCATCCGGGAAGAAACGATTAATCTCTATCAATAGACCTGCTAAAGACCCGAACCATAGAGTACTTAGTACCGGTGCCACGGAGAGATATGTTTTTAGATCTCGCATTGAAAATTCTCCTTCTTTATTGTAATACATAATGGTAATACATATATGATCAGATGCATATGTAGTTAAGGACTACTTGTATTTGTACGCGGAATCCCTAATTCAAATTGAAATGTACAATGATTCGGCGGATAAAATTTGGTTTCCTTTTCTTATTTATTAAAAGAGAAAAATACGTCCCTTTCTTCCTGAGCATTCCCGAAAACTATTCATTTTTTTTTTACGGTGGATTTCATATTTCATATGTATATAAATCTTTTATTATTATTATATGTTATATGATATGAGACCAAAAAAAAAAAAGAAGAAATGACAAGATAAGTTGTGTATATTAATGGAAGAAATAACGATATGGAAAACAAGACAGGGATTCTTTACAATGACACTGTAGACCAATTGAAAGGGATGTAGCGCAGCTTGGTAGCGCGTTTGTTTTGGGTACAAAATGTCACGGGTTCAAATCCTGTCATCCCTACCTATTACTTCTCCTCTGAGCAGTAATGAGGGAT